ATCCCTTCCCCTATAAAGAAACTCGCAACCCCAACCCCATTTGTAATTCCATCAATTATACGTCTATCAAAAAACTGAATTAGTTCGGCTAATCCTCTTATACTCGCGATTAAGACCCTAGTATAAAAAATATCTATGTAACCACGATTATATGACCAATTGTATACCACATTTTTTATTTGGTCCAAGATAGTTCTTTTAGGACCCCTTTTTACAAATGAATTGATTAAGCCCAAATTCTTAAAAGATGAATAAACAGACCCATATAAAATAGATGCTATAAATAATCCAAAAAGGGCTATACTTACTGAAAAAATGGCATTTGTAAAAAATTCATACCAATTCACAGAATAATTCGAATTTAGATGAAAAAGGTTTGTGGATGGAGTTAACCATTTCGATAATATATCAAAATCTACTATTCCTTGATCAAAATGAATTCCTATTGATCCAATGAACAAAGTAAATAGTACCAATACAAGCAGAGGAAATAGCATAGTATTGTCCGATTCGTGAGGATACATGTAAGTATATTTATTTCTAAAGCTAAAGTAAGTACTAAAGTATCGCATTCTATTTCTTATATTATCATCAATTTGATATGTATCCTTTGAAAAAAAGGAGACTTTATTATTTATTGTTGATAAAAGTAAATTTCTATTGACTACTTTTGGTGCTGCTTTTCCCCATAGAGATATTGAATAGAACGAGCTATTTTTAGTGCTACTGTAATTTTGAAAATGAACGCGCAAATGCCCATCAAAAGTAAGTAAATACATCCTAAACATATAAAATGCGGTTAATCCCGTTGTGAAACAAGCTATTATTGCGAAAATTGGTGAATACAACCAACTATCGTTAAGAATTTCATCTTTGGACCAAAAACAAGCAAGAGGCGGAATACCACAAAGAGAAAGTGTACCTAAAAAAAAAGTAGTTCTTGTAATTGGAACATATCTTGTTAAACCGCCCATAAGAACCATATTCTGACTTTTATCTGGTGAATATCCAACAATAGGTTCCATTGAATGAATAATAGATCCGGATCCCAAAAACAATAAAGCTTTAGAATAAGCATGAGTGATCAAATGGAATAAAGCAGCTCGATAAGAACCTATACCTAGAGCTAACATAATATAACCCAATTGAGACATTGTAGAATAGGCTAAACTTCTTTTAATGTCTCTTTGAGCAAGAGCCAAAGTAGCTCCTAATAGTACCGTTATTACACCTATTAAAGAAATGAAATTCATTATGTAAGGTATGACTATGAAAAGAGGAAGAAGCCGAGCTACAAGAAAAATTCCCGCTGCTACCATGGTAGCAGCGTGTATAAGAGCCGAAATAGGGGTGGGCCCCTCCATGGCATCAGGTAACCATACGTGAAGGGGGAATTGTGCGGATTTGGCAATTGCGCCGACGAATAATAAAGAGGCGCAGAGAATAGCAAATAAAGAATTGACCCTATTACTATGGATCAAGTTATTAACTATTTCGAACAAATCCCGAAATTCGAAACTGCCTGTTATCCAATAAAAACCTAAGATTCCTAATAATAAACCAAAATCCCCTACACGATTAGTTACAAAAGCTTTTTGACAAGCACTTGCTGCAATCGGTCGTGTAAACCAAAAACCTATTAATAAATACGAACACATTCCCACCAGTTCCCAAAAAATATGAATTTGTATCAAATTGGAACTAGTAACTAATCCCAACATGGAAGTATTAGAAAAACTCATATAAGCAAAAAATCTTAAATATCCTTGATCGTGAGACATATAATTGTCACTATAAATAAGAACCATGATTCCAACAGTAGTAATTAGTATTGACATAATAGAAGTAAGTGGATCGATCAAGTGTCCGAACTCTAAGGAAAAATCATTATTGATGGTCCAAGACCATAGATATTGATAGATAAAACTTCCATTTATTTGCTGAATAGACAGACTGGCCGAAAACCCCATAGTTATACTTAGCAGTAAAACACTAATAAAAGCCCACATACGACGAATATTTTTTGTTGCTGTAGGAATAAGCAGAAGTCCAAATCCTATTGACATAGTAACTGGAAGTGGAAGAAAGGGTATTATCCATGCATATTGATATGTATGTTCCATAAAAAAACAAATTTAAATTTTTTTTTATTCTTATTAATTTAATTGTTTCCGATTCACCAATTCTTATCTCTTTCGAAAGGAACAATAGTAAAAGTAAAAGAAATCAACAAAAAAATATGAAAAAACTAAAATATTTTAATTATTAATTAATTACTCTTACTTTTTCTCAGATATTTATTTGAAATACTCAAAAAGCTACAATTGGTTGATCAAATAACATGACTAACTAACTAAGTAAAGGTTATTACTTAGTTATTAATTAGTTATTAACTAAAAAAGATATTTATTAACATACGGAATATTACAGAATATGAGATTTTTAATCATTCTCCTACTACTATTATTATTATATTCTAGTAATTTATAATCATATCATATATATAGTAAGGAAAAACAATTATATCAAAAACAGTACTTGATTCGAATATAGGTCATAGTATCCATCAATAATTCGACTCAATAAAAGGTGACCTGGTTATTCTAATTAATTTATTTGCAGTAATTATCTAACCTATTTTGAACTGATTGATGGGATTCCACTAAGGAAAACTCATCTTTCTCAGATAATGGAATATCTTGTTTAAGAAATTAACTACTTATCTAATTCTAATTTAATTAATTAGAATTTAATTTGAATTTAAATTATAGGCATGGTACTCTGAACTTAATCATTAATCAATTAATAGAAAAATTATTTTACTTTTTAAAAATTATTATCTATTCTATTTATCCCTAGATATATGTGATATGTCATGGGTACGTATATATATTTGTATTTGTATATTTGTATGTTTTGAACAAATTATTTATTATCCACGGGATAAGTATGAATAATGACTAAAAAAACGATCTATTTCGAACAATATATGTCTTTCACATACAACGATAAAAATGAGTACTTGTTTTTGAATGGCGGTTCCAAAAAAACGTACTTCTACGTCAAAAAAACGTATTCGTAGAAATATTTGGAAGAAGAAGGGATATTTAACAGCAGTAAAAGCTCTTTCTTTAGCTAAATCAGTTTCCACTGGGCATTCAAAAAGTTTTTTTGTGCGACAAACAACAAACAAGTAATAAAATTTTGGAATAATCTAAATCGACATACCATGAAGAACTTAAAATTTTATTAAATGAATGATTCGCATTAACTAATGTATTGAATGTATTGAACTCCTCAATATTAGTTAGAACTAGCTGCCGTGGTATGTAGAATAAGAATTCTTATGTTTACTGGCCCCTAAGTCTTATTTTTTTTCTCTATCAATTAACTTTTCACAATAGAATATTCTATTGTGAAAAGTTAATTGATAGAGATTGAAAGTTTTTTTGTTATATGTCTAGCCCCAAAAAAACCTAATTAGATTTAGTAAATAGTATCATAAATTATGGACACAATGAAGAGTATTAGTAATGATACTAAGGTATCAAAATAGTTAGAAAAATTTCTCAGATTTAGTGATAAAATTGTGATAAATATGAAATTATAGTTATTTTATTTAATAGTTATTTTATTTATTTTTTTTTTTTTTTTATTGATAAAATCAATCTTTTTAATTTTCAATATATGAAATAAGATAAATAAATCATAAACAAAAAAATAAATAAATAAAATCGAAAAGGGGACAATTTTTAGTTCTATAACTCGACCCTCGGCCGAGAGCAAAACTATCTAGTTCCGACTGTTCCGGGAGAATTTAGTTTATAGATACGTGAAAGTTGGTTGTTAAAACTGAACCCTACGGTGATACTAACTAAGGGTTAGTGAACATTCAAATATTAATTTAAACGAGTCTTTTTTCATGGATTCTAATGTTTACTAAACTATATTGAATCCTTGAATCTTGACCATTCAACATGAATTGACTATTATTTATTATTATTTCGAGTAAGCCGCCATGGTGAAATCGGTAGACACGCTGCTCTTAGGAAGCAGTGCTAGAGCATCTCGGTTCGAGTCCGAGTGGCGGCATCCTCTAAAAGGGACACAATGGATCCTATAATGTATTTAATTCTCGATTTTAATTCTGTAATGGAGCCCCTTTTTATGATATTTGCGACTTTAGAACATATATTAACTCATATCTCTTTTTCGATCATTTCGATTGTGATTACGATTCATTTGATGACCTTATTAGTCCACGAAATCGTAGGATTACGCAATTCATCGGAAACAGGGATGATAGCTACTTTTTTGTCTATAACAGGATTATTAGTTATTCGTTGGATTTATTCGGGGCATTTCCCGTTAAGTAATTTATATGAGTCATTAATCTTCCTTTCATGGGGTTTCTCCATTATTTATATGATTCCTAAGATACGGAATCATAAAAATGATTTAAGCATAATAATCGCACCAAGTGCTATTTTTACCCAAGGTTTCGCCACATCGGGTCTTTCAACCGAAATGCATCAATCCGCAATATTAGTACCTGCTCTACAATCTCAATGGTTAATGATGCACGTAAGTATGATGTTATTGAGCTATGCAGCTCTTTTATGTGGATCATTATTATCAGTCGCTCTTCTAGTCATTACATTTCGAAAAAACATCGATATTTTTTTTAAAAGCAATAATTTCTTAATTAAGTCATTTTTATTTTGCGAGGTCGAATACTTGAATGAGAAAAGAAGTGTTTTTAAAAACACTTCTTTTCTTTCATTTCGAAATTATTACAAATATCAATTGACTCAGCGTTTGGATTATTGGAGTTATCGTGTCATCAGTTTAGGATTTACCCTTTTAACCATAGGCATTCTTTCTGGAGCAGTATGGGCTAATGAGGCTTGGGGATCTTATTGGAATTGGGACCCTAAGGAAACTTGGGCATTTATTACTTGGATCATATTCGCGATTTATTCACATACTAGAACAAATCA